CAGTAACGGTTGGACGATAGTAAAAAGTCATAGCAAATCCTGTAGCTACTTGTACCAAAAAACAAGTAAGCGTAATTCCTCCTAGACAATAAAATATGTTAACATGAGGAGGAACGTATTTACTAGTTATATCATCTGCAATCGCCTGAATCTCGAGGCGTTCTTCGAACCAATCATAGACTTTATTGAGATAGGTAAACCAAGAGGACTCCCCCCCTGAGAACCGTATATGAGAATTTCATCTCGTACAGCTCAAACAAAAACACCCAAATAATAGCTGAAACGGATATGGAATAGAAAGTTTGAAACTTCTTAATCTTTTCATTCAATTTTATCTGAAGACACAAAAGAGTAAAAATCCGAAAGCTCTTTTTTGTAGTTGTAATTATAATGCCAAAAAATCAAGTCGGCGCATTCGTCTTTATGTTGATCGTTACAGGCCTCTTGAATCTTCTATTTACCTACTTATTTCTTTTTCTTTGCTTTGATTTGTTATTTGTATGGAATGTGGCTTTATTCTTGTTTTCTTTATTTTTGATAGGAATTCTCTTGTTAAGACCCTATGAATCAATTGAAACTTCAGATTCATACCAGAACCGCGATGATTCAATAAAACCTTCAAACTAAGTCCAAAGATTCTTTGAGTAAGAACCATTGGATCATCACTTATTCAATGAATAGAATAGATATAATAAATAAAAATACAAAGAAAAGAAAGGTTTGTCCTTTGATCAAAATAAGCATAAACTAAATGAGAGTTTGAAAGAAGAAAAAATCTTTCGATTTATAAATAATATAACTCTTTCTTTGAAAATTTTTTTTGAGTCCGGCCGCGAGGTTTGAATATTAAGTATGAATCATAGTTCGAATACTTCGTGATCCATTTCATATATTCCGTGCTCCAGATACTAGAATGGCTATCCGACGGGATAAAACTATCTCGATCAAGATGACAGACCCATTTTCTGTACTATCAATAGGATCAATTATAACAAGTCGCACACTCATATTCCGGAAATACAGAAACAAATAAATTTCGCGGTCGAACTACCAAAATAGAATGGGCTAAAAAAAAGCCGAGAACTAAAAGTTTCACTTTTTGTATTGAAAAGCGAGGCTTCGTGGTTCTTGTGAATCTAATTCAGTGAAATTCCATCCAGTAAAACGGAAGAATTATAAATCTCCAAAATAATAGATAAGAATATCGCAAATAAAGCCATTGCGACACCCATCAAAGGAGTCGTTCCCCATCCAGGGGCTACTTTACCATATTCCGAATTCAATGGTTTCAAAAAATCCCCTACAACAGTTCGTCTTGGACCAGATCTAGAACTACCCTCAACGGTTTGTGTAGCCATAAATCTTATTTTTTATTCAGTGAGATCTGTTGACTTTGTATATCATTCCGCTGTAAATAAACGATCTTATCATAGATCCATTGTGATCTTGAAATTATATAATAATGGAAACAGCAACCTTAGTCGCCATCTCTATATCTGGTTTACTTGTAAGTTTTACTGGGTACGCCTTATATACTGCCTTTGGGCAACCCTCTCAACAATTAAGAGATCCATTCGAGGAACACGGGGACTAATTGAAGTAATGAGCCTCCCAATATTGGGAGGCTCATTACTTCAATTGAGATAATGAAAAATCATTTCATTTTTTTAGTTGGAACTTTAGGCGGTTCTCGAAAAAATATAGCGAAAAAAATTATCCCTAGAGTAGATACTAAGAGGAATGTATAAACCAATGCTTCCATAAATTCGATCGTGGTTTACAATTATAGCTTCCGTACCTGTTTATTTGGAATCATCTCCCGAATAAAATAAAGAAAGAACAAGAATCAAAGAAAAGGCAGCGATTTTAACCAAGATTTTTCCAGCAGCCTATGTCAAATCACAAAGAGAAAATAGAAGCGAAAAATAAGAAAGCAATCTTGCATCAGACTACTTGTCTTCTTGTAGTTGGATCTCCAAGTTTTTGGAATGCTCCAAATTCCACTTGAGCATCCAAATCTGGATCAATACCGGCAAAAACATCTCTGAACAGGGTTCTAGCACCATGCCAAATGTGTCCGAAGAAGAAAAGCAAAGCAAACGAAGCATGCCCAAAAGTAAACCAACCCCTTGGACTGCTACGAAAAACACCATCGGATTTCAAAGTAGCACGATCTAATTCAAAAATTTCACCCAATTGAGCACGTCTAGCATATTTTTTCACAGTAGCAGGATCACTATAACTCACTCCATTGAGTTCGCCACCATAGAACTCAACAGTTACACCTACTTGTTCGACACTATACTTTGATTCTGCCCTTCTAAAAGGGACATCCGCTCTAACAATTCCGTCTCCGTCTACCAAAACAACCGGAAATGTTTCAAAAAAAGTAGGCATACGACGTACAAAAAGTTCACGCCCTTCTTTATCTCTAAAGATAGGGTGTCCTAACCACCCAACGGCTATTCCATCCCCGTTGTCCATTGAACCCGCTCTGAATAATCCTCCTTTTGCCGGATTATTGCCAATGTAATCATAAAAAGCTAATTTTTCAGGAATTTTAGACCAAGCTTCTGATAAACTTTGATTTTCGGCTAACCCAGCACTAACCCTTCGATATATTTCTTGCTGGAAGTATCCTTGATCCCATTGATAACGAGTAGGACCAAATAATTCGATGGGGGTAGTTGCTGAACCATACCACATAGTTCCAGCAACAACAAAAGCTGCAAAAAAGACAGCAGCTATACTACTGGAAAGGACGGTTTCAATATTTCCCATACGTAATCCTTTGTATAAACGTTGGGGTGGACGGACACTAAGATGGAATAAGCCCGCTAATATGCCCAATGTTCCTGCTGCAATATGATGAGAGGCTATTCCTCCCGGAACAAAAGGATCAAAACCTTCCACGCCCCACGCTGGATTTACAGGTTGTACCTTGCCAGTTAGTCCATAAGGGTCGGACACCCATATTCCAGGACCATACAATCCTGTTACATGAAATGCGCCAAAGCCAAAGCAAGCCACTCCTGAGAGAAATAAATGAATTCCAAAAATCTTGGGCAAATCCAAAGAAGGTTTTCCTGTGCGCTCATCACAAAAAATTTCTAGATCCCAATATACCCAATGCCAGATAGCTGCCAAGAAGCACAAGCCAGAAAACACAATATGTGCTCCGGCCACACCTTCGTAACTCCAAATACCCGGATTTGTTATAGTCCCCCCTGTAATACTCCAACCGCCCCATGAATTGGTTATTCCTAAACGAGTCATGAAGGGTATAACGAACATACCTTGTCTCCACATTGGATCAAGAACGGGATCGGAGGGATCAAAAACGGCTAATTCATATAGAGCCATTGAACCGGCCCAACCAGCAACCAGAGCCGTATGCATTATATGAACAGAAAGCAAGCGACCGGGATCATTCAATACGACAGTATGAACACGATACCAAGGCAAACCCATGGAAATACCCCTTTATCAACGAAAAATAGACACTATGTAACTTTATTGCATTGGAATACCTCCCCTTTTCGGTGGATTCTTTCGGAGAAAGGATTAATATTTGTTCTATTCCATTAGTAATAAGGGAAGAATTCGGCTCAGAAGAAAAAAGAGAAGCAGATCTATTCTATACCCGATAAGTATCAATACGCAATGGGGGTTGATCCTATTTTTTATGAATGAATGCATCCCTATTTGTTCATCATTCAAAGGACCTATTCGTAAGAATTCTCTTTCATTCGTTCCGTCTTTCTTTATTTTATGGCCTTATTCTATCTATGTATAAAATATGATAGTATAAAATCTGATAAAGGCCAATATTATTAAGACCATTATTACGCTTCCACATCAAAGTGAAATATAGTATTTAAGTCTTTTTCCTTCCTTTAATGCCTATTGGTGTTCCAAGAGTTCCTTTTCGAAATCCGGGGGAGGAAGATGCAGTTTGGGTTGACGTATAGTGCGACTTGTCAAATATATTGGGTCATATGGGATTCCCCCGTTCTCTCGCCCGATCGAGATATCCTCTGTTTCGCCCAAAAAAGATTGATTGAATTATCAAAAATTTGTAGCGTGAAGTGTAATGAAGTGCAATTAGAGATCCATTTCATTTTTTTGGGGGGGTATCCAGATTAATATTTTCAATTAGAATGATTTATGGTTGGCTTGGTTGGACCGATAAAATGAAGTATACAGGCTCCGTTTAGAAAAAACCCAATTGGTAATATATTTATGATTACCACCTATATCATAATCATAAATTTTTTTTTTCTTTTTAAATTATAAATATAAATAAGAGCGATTTCAAACTGTTAATCAATCGAATAATATGAGAAATACGTTGAATATTTGGCGGAAAACATGAAAGAAAAGGGAATTAAATTAAAATAAAAAAGTAAATGAAATCATAGCAAAAAGACGTGGTATTGGGTCATTTGTCCTATATGCGCAAATCAAAATCGGGCAGATCTTTACTCGGAGTAGAGCATAAACCTAAAAAAATTGAATAAAAAATTGACGAAACCCATTCAGGAACAAGAAAATGACATCGTGATTTGGATTGAATCCCAATGAAAAAAAAATAGATCAATGAAAAGTTTGTGCGATAAGTTTAGCGAATTTTTTCTATATTATAGGTATAGGAAAACGGGCCAAAACTCATCTTTCTTTAATTTAATTTTGAATTTCATTTTATTTAAAAAATGTAAGAAAAAGCCCCTTCATTAGAAATTAGAAGTTAGAAAGGGCCCACTAGGAAAAACGAAGGATGGCTGGAATCTACACATTGATTTTTTTTCGCAATCTTTGTTGAACCGTATGCATCAAAAGGTGCCTGTACGGCTACTAAGGGATACAGTTTTATCCTAATCAACCGACTTTATCGAGAAAGATTACTTTTTTTAGGCCAAGAGGTTGATAGCGAGATCTCGAATCAACTTATTGGTCTTATGGTATATCTCAGTATAGAGAATGATGCCAAAGATCTGTATTTGTTTATAAACTCTCCTGGCGGATGGGTAATACCCGGAGTAGCTATTTATGATACTATGCAATTTGTGCAACCAGATGTGCATACAATATGCATGGGATTGGCTGCTTCAATGGGATCTTTTCTCCTGGCCGGAGGAGAAATTACCAAACGTCTAGCATTCCCTCACGCTCGGCGCCAATGAGTTTTTTTTATTTGATGGAAAGAAAAAAGAAGACTATGCCTTCGCCATATGAAATATGAATTAGTAAGTAATAATAGCATGGCACTTCGAATTCGATATGAAATTTTTTTTTATTTCTTTTTTTTTTCAAAATAAAATATTAGATTATGTATCGAAAGAGTAGTATGAGAGAAAGGGCATTTCCAATTTTATCTTAGCTGTCGTGGGCCCATCTCAGCGTCACAAACTTTTTTTTCTTTTCGCACCAGAGGCTATTAACAATATTTATGTTATAAATATGTTATAAAAGAGTACAAAAAAAAAGACTATTTTTTTCTTTCTTTTTTTTCAAAAAAAAAAAAAAGAAACTTTGGGATTGCTGAATCACAGACGAAATAAATATATAAAGCAACGGGGCCATCATAGTATTTTTTAACTTTTCCGAAAAAAAAGAAGGGTGGTAATTGGATTATTTATTGATCTGGGTCTAATAGACCTTATATTTTCTCTTTTTTCTTTCATCGAAAAAAGAGAATTCCATTGTAAAGCCGTATGCAATGCGCAAAAAATGCCTGTACGGTTGTTCAATTCTATCTTTTTTTCTTATTATTCTTTAGCTATTCTTCTCGCCTCATTATGTGAGTTAGAAGAACCTTTTTTTATGTTATATCATCAGGGTAATGATCCATCAACCTGCTAGTTCTTTTTATGAGGCACAAACGGGAGAATTTATCCTGGAAGCGGAAGAACTACTGAAACTTCGCGAAAGCATCACAAGGGTTTATGTACAAAGAACGGGCAAGCCCTTATGGGTTGTATCCGAAGACATGGAAAGAGATGTTTTTATGTCAGCAACAGAAGCCCAAGCTCATGGAATTGTGGATCTTGTAGCGGTTAAATAACAAATAGCAATAGCAACGATTTAACACCAATCCACAATTTAATTAAGATTGATTTAATCCCTCTTATTCCTTTCCTTCTTAACTTAAGGGGTTAATATTTTATTAATCTATATAAATTAAATAGAAAAAGAAGTAATTCATAATCATCTGGTTAGGATCGATCTAAACCAGTCTATTATGTATATGATTCAGCATGCCAACTATTAAACAACTTATTAGAAATGCAAGACAGCCAATTAGAAATGTCACGAAATCCCCTGCTCTTCGGGGATGTCCTCAGCGCCGAGGAACATGTACTAGGGTGTATGTGCGACTTGTTCAGATCATGGGCTGAGAAAAAAGAAACAATTTTTTCAGTATCAACGATCAGTACCAGTGAATAGAATGGGGTTCTTCCGTTGACTATCTAAAAAAGATAGATCTACCATATCCTTCTATTGTGTATGAAATTTATGGTTTCCATTGGCGCAAATCCAATCTTGGAATTTAAGATGAGAAAAAATTCCCCATTGGTAGCAAATGCTTATCCATTAAGCGGGGAAAATCCTATTTTAAAAGCAAAAAGATTAGGCTTCGACTCTTGCAAAGAACGGACTAACAGGGTCAGCTACCCAATTAATCCTCATACTTACATACCGTTACTGTATAAGATAGATCTCGTTGTGAAAGATCTATTACTGGAAAATTTATGAGTAGAGCCGAATAGTGTGAACTGTACAAGTTAGCAATTAAATGAAGGAACGAGCTCCGGTGTATAGAGAGGACCTCACCGTTTAAGAAGTAACCATAGAAACGATGGAACCCACTATTTATTTATCCATTTCTATTTACTCCTTTATTTTAGTTAATATGCTTTTTTTGATACCTAGTATCAATACAATTTCTTATTTCAAGGCGAAATGAAATGCCTAGAAAAAAGGAAAAATCGTGGTCGGGACGGTTATAGTAGCAAAAGCCATTGGAATTTTTATTTTATACATTGGAAGAATCCGTTTTGTTATTAATAGACTAGAAAAGAATAACTGAAAGAAAGAATTAGTTATTCATCAAAATTTCTTTTATTCAATGACCAGAATTAAACGGGGATATATAGCTCGGAGACGTCGAACAAAAATTCGTTTATTTGCATCAAGCTTTCGAGGGGCTCATTCAAGACTTACTCGAACTATTACTCAACAAAGAATAAGAGCTTTGGTTTCGGCTCATCGGGATAGAGATAGGAAAAAAAGAGATTTTCGTCGTTTGTGGATCACTCGAATAAATGCAGTAATTCGCGGAATGGGGGTATCCTATAGTTATAGTAGATTAATACACAATCTGTACAAGAAACAGTTGCTTCTTAATCGTAAAATACTTGCACAAATAGCTATCTCAAATAGGAATTGTTTTTATATGATTTCCAACGAGATTATAAAATAAGGAGATCGTAAGGAATCCACCGAAATGCTTTAAATGAAATGGGGTTCCCTCGAGAATGAACTCGGGGAAGGTAGAGTAGAAATTAATATGATAAAAAAATTCTGATAAGGTCATCAAAACAAGATGAGCGAAGACGCTCAATAAAAAAAAATTTCTTTTTCTTCCCCAACCGGATTCGATTCTTTTATTTATTTATTTTTTCTTACGACACGACAATTTTGATTATCAGATTTTTTGAATAAAGCATCAGTCTACGTTTGATAATTTTGAGTCAATTGAAGGATAAGCCTATTTATTTCTGGTTCTAAGAGCAGTAGTTCTAGCGGTCGACTCGCTTCTTTCAAATTGTTTCTCATTATTAAGAAAGGGTAACGAAGATAAAATACGAGCTTGTTTTATAGCAATAGTAATTAATCGTTGTTGTTTTAAGGTCAGTCTATTTACTCGCCTAGATAATATTTTTCCTTGTTCACTAATAAATCGACTAATTAAACTCATGTTTCTATAATCAATTCGATCCCCCGATTGGATCGGGGGCAAACGCCTACGAAAAGATCGCTTGGATTTAAGAAAGAGTCGCTTGGATTTATCCATGGTTTCTTTATTCCTTATTTCTAAAAAGAATCCTATCCTTATCTCTATTTCTAAAATCCTATTTTGATCGGATCAAATTCAAATTATAGAATTAATATAATAAATAGGATTTGGTTTGTTTATTTTATTATTATTGTTTATTTTATTTTATTATTATTTATTATTTAAATATATATAAATTCAAATTGAATATATATATAAATGTATAAATGTAATTAAATATATATAAATGTAATAATAAATATATGTAATATAAATATATGTAATAATATTAATAATATAATAATATAGAATAATAATATAAATATATATATATAAATAAAATATGCGTTATATATATAACTAATTATATACTTAATATATTATATACCTAATGTCATATTTTGATATTCTCGGGAAGGGGTGACATACGAACACTTGATTCGATTTATTTCTTTATCTCCCCGTGAATTGTATGTTTGTAACAATAGGGACAGAATTTCTTCAATTCCAATCGACTAGGCGTATTGTGTCGATTTTTTTGAGTAATATACCTGGAAATGCCCGTTGATTCCTTATTAACGCCGTTTCGAACACAACTGGTACATTCCAAAATAATCGTTACTCGGATATCTTTACTCTTGGCCATGAACCTCCTTTGAGTTTTTAATTCACCGAACTCTTCTATTTTCCGATCAAAAGTGAAGAAGAAAGGAATGAAAAAAAAAAAGAAATAAATAAAAGTTGCTAACTCAAAACCAAATCCTGAAAGATTTCGTTGCGATCAATTGCAATCAATATAGTAAATCAATATAGATTTATAGTAATAGTAAATAATAAGAATAAGTAATACAATGATTTCTAACTCTATTTAGAATCACAGTACGGTATTTTCTTTAAGTATCTTGTAGGATACTGTTGTTCCAGCCACATTTCTCTTTTCGCTCTACTAGTAATTTAATTGGAGCTTGAACCCGAGTTTCGGTGAGGTTGAATCCACTTTTTTCGTTCTACCCTCCTTATTTATTTTATCTAATTCTTATATAATTCTAAAAAAAAAACTAAAAAAAAAAGGGGGCGAGAGAGTAGTCACAGATATTTGATTGTATCTCGATCTAATCTTTTTCGCCCCGTCCCGCGGCAATAACTAGAATTAAAAAAAAGGGAATGTTAACGCATCCGGGAAGAAACGATTGATCTCTATCAATAAACCCGCTAAAGAACCGAACCAGAGAGTACTTAGTACCGGTGCTACGGAAAGATATGTTTTTAGATCTCGCATTTTAAATCCTCCTTCTTTATCGTATTACATTATGGTAATACATATATAATCACATGTATGTGTGGTTAAAGACCACTTGTATTTGTATATTTTATTTGTACCCGGAATTCCTAATTCAAAATTAAAATTTAAATGTACAATGATTCGATAGATAAGATTTTCCTTTTCTTAAAACAGCAAAATAGGTCCCTTTCCGCCTGAGAATTCCCGCCAAAAATATTCATTTATTATTCATTATATGGTTGTTATATGATATGAGACCAAAAAGAGGAAATGGAAAGATAATTTTTGTATATCAATAGATGAAATAAGGGTGTGGAAAACAAGACAGGGATTCTCTACAATGACATTGTAGGCCAATTGAAAGGGGTGTAGCGCAGCTTGGTAGCGCGTTTGTTTTGGGTACAAAATGTCACAGGTTCAAATCCTGTCATCCCTACCTATTACTTCTCCTTTGAGCAGTAAGGAGGGAGCCATTTTAGTTTTAGATTGATTAAAATGAAGCATACATAATCTACCATTTTCTCATATTATATATGATATATGATAGTATAGGTGTGCACGATGTATTGGGGTTATAAAATAAAAGAATCCTCTTTTTTACAGGCTTATTTATTATGATAAGAAAGCGCTCTTAGTTCAGTTCGGTAGAACGTGGGTCT